GCCGATACTACTGGAAGGATTCCTCTTTGGCTAATAGGTACTGTAGCTGGTATTCTTGTGATTGGTTTAGTAGGTGTTTTCTTTTACGGTTCATATTCTGGGTTGGGTTCATCTCTGTAGTAATCAAATGAACCGAATTGTAGACATGAAAAAGTAAGAACTCGGCGGTACCTTACCCCTTTTTTGGCAAGGTACCGCTGCGTTCTTACTCTTTTCTTACTCTTAGAGCGGCAGGAGACTTTGGTCTATTCCATAACATACAAATTGGAAAATTATCCAATCAACATAATAAAAATTTTCTATTGGTATAAATGCTAAAATAGATCCGTTTCTCTGATCTTTCAAACCACTCTATTCTTTTGTTTCTTATGGTGTTTTTGCACAATGGAATAGAAGCTTTTTCTAGTGATTGATTTATATATAATAGAGGCTCTGGCGCTCATTAACTCTTATCTTACGAAGCAACAAGAAAGAAGGAATCAATCTATTTTGGGAATATCATATGGATAATTTAAACGGATGAGATATTCTGCAAATCATTTCTACATTTCTTATAGTAAAAAAATAAAAACTTATTGTATATAAAATAGAAAAAAAAAAAGATAAAATAAAAAATAAGCATTTCGGTATGCGTAAAAATAGATTCTAATCCACGCCGCTTTTCAACCAAACAATTTAATTTTTAGTAATATTGAAAAATAAATAATAGAAATTAAAAGTGGAAGTTAATTGAATAATAGGAGAAGAAGCTCCATTTACTCACTCTAAAACTTTTTATTTGTCTACTACTTCTTAATTTCTTATGTTTTTATTTATTTAAAATAATGAATGTATGAATCTAAACAAAAGATTCCAATATATCCGGAAAAGAAGAAATATTAATCTTTGGTGAACAAGAGAAAAAGCATTATTCGATACAAGACGACACAAGAAAAAGGAGTTCTACCTTTTCTTGTGTCGAATAGAAGATTAGGAATACTTATAATCCTTCCTAGAGGTACCTGTTCCTTTCATTTCATTTATCCAGTCCTTGTCTTGTATCTTCTTCCTTTGTTTTTGTATACCTATTGGGTAGTGCCTAGTACTAAAAATGGAATACAAGAAATGAATTCCATAGATCTCGCAAAAATACTATAAACAAAAAACAAAGCAAAGCAAAGTAGGTTTAAGGAAGTTTACAGAAATACATATTTCATTTTTTTGATCAACAAGAATTCGGCGCTTTTTATCAACTTGATGGTAAGGAATTTCTGGATCTAGAAATTCATTTCATATAATTGAACCTTTTCAAACTGTTTCTTTTTAAGAACCAAAAAAATTTGTGCCAAAATAACAGATGCCAAGAAGAACAAAAGGCCTTGGACGCGTAATGGATCTTGAAGCACTATTTCTGCATCTCCCTGACCAAACCCCCCTACATTAGGATTGCTTGTTAATGGTTGATCAAGCTTGATAGATTCACCCTCTGAAACAAGAAGTTCTGGCCCTGGAGGTATAATATCAACCGCTTGGTGACCATCCGATGCATCAACTATGGTTATTTCATAACCCCCCTTTTCTTTACGTACTATTTTGCTTACTATACCCGCGGATGTAGCATTATAGACTGTATTGTTACTCTTGCTCCCATCAGGATAAATCTGACCCCTTCCCCTGTTCCCACCTACATATATAGGATATTTTAAGAAGTTAACGTCTTTCTTTGTAGCAGGGTCGGGGGAAAGAATGGGAAAGACGATTTCACTATATTTTTGACCTGGAACAGGACCTATCACAAGAATATTTCTTTTATTAGGGCGATAACTCAGAAAAGACAGATTTCCTATCTTTTCTTTCACCTCGGGAGAAATACGATCGGTGGGGGCTAATTCGAATCCCTCGGGTAAAATAAGAACAGCCCCCACGTTCAAAGCCCCTTTTTTACCATTAGCAAGGACTTGTTTCACTTGCATATCATAAGGAATTCGAACAACTGCTTCAAATACAGTATCAGGAAGTACAGCTTGCGGAACTTCAATATCCACAGGTTTATTAGCTAAATGGCAATTGGCGCATACAATTCGCCCGGTTGCTTCTCGTGGATTTTCATAACTTTTCTGCGCAAAAATGGGATACGCATTTGAAATAGATGCTCGAGTTATTACATATATCATGATCGATACAGAAATAAATTGAGTCATCTGTTCCTTTACCCAAGAAAAAGTATTTCTATTTTGCATGATCCAATCATTGATCCCGGAATTTCTACAATAAATTAGATAGGTAGCTAGTATAGTTCCCTATCCACGAGTCTGCCATTGTACTGAAAAAATTCGACGAAAACAGGACGAAGGCCTTGAAAAGTATAAAGAATGAGAAAAATAAAAAATGCCCTTTTTTCACGTGAAAAAACTTTTTGATTGATATCAGGAAATCAAATAAGTTTATCATTCATTCATTGAATGATAAATGACTACAAGCGAAGGAGATACGCGATTTAAAAAACGGAAGATCCAATATTTCACAATTGTATCTAGAATAACTGGAAAAGTGGAAACAAGACCAGATATAATTTGCTCATTATAAGCCAATCCAAAATCATTGTAGATCGAATCAATCATCAGTTCCCAACCATGGGTTGAGTGAAATCCAATCCATAAATCAGTAACTAAAAGAATAGAAAAAGCTTTTATTGTGTCACTTAAGTTATAGAAGAATTCCTGAATCCAAGAATTCAGAATAACAAGTTCTTCATTACCCAGAATAAAATAACCACTTAGAATAGTAAAACAGATTATATTTGTCGACAAATGCAAAATGATATGGAGATCATATTCATTATGTGTTTTGACCAATTGTATCGTTTCTTTGTGTATTCCTATACGAAGCTTTTTTATATGTGTCTCTGGGTATTCTTTTATCATTTCATCCAACAAGAATAGTTCTTCTAATTCTAGGAATTTTTCTAAAACATTTTTCTCTTGAATATAATTCAAAAAATTTTCGGATTGCCTAGTATTCCACCAATGAATAATCCAAGGTTCCAGACTTTTTTGAAATGAGAGAGAGATCCACCAGGGCAAAAATATTATAGATGCAAGATACACGAGGGAAGCCAATGCTTTCTTTTTTTTCATTTTTTTCTGTGAATTGTTAATGAACTGCTTCATTTGTCAACTTTATCTGATCTTATACTTCTCTAAAGCATGAGTTCTATAACAAGGTATCGAACCTATGGATCTATTCCCAATTTTTTGTAAAAATGTAGTCCTTAAATCTAGAAAAAAGAATATAGAAATAGAATTAAGGATCCCGTTTCGAATGAAATATATATATTTATAATAGAATAAGTAAATTCTAAGTAAATGGGATTTCCGAATATCTCAATTGGATAAATCCGAACGAATTTGTTCCTTTTGATAAAAATTCAAAAAACTTCAATTGGTACGCGCAGGAAATAGGCCAATTCGGCAGCTTTTTGTTCAATTTCTCGTGGAGTCAAATTCTCATCAGTACGAGTCAAGGGGATGGTTCCTTGGCCTCTGATTTCCATATAAAGAATACGGCGAGGAAAAAGACCCTCTTTAACCTCCATTCTGATTGATTGGATATCTTTCATAAAGAAGCGAAGGAAAATGCGACGATTTATTCCGGGGAATCCCCAACGAAAAATACACATTATTCCTTCTTTTCTATCGAATCGATCATAACCACTACCTACATTCCATGATATTGTGCACCACAAATAGGAACTAATGAATAAACCCGCGATCCCATAGAACGACATCACGATCCCTTGTGGAAAAAAAATAATTTGTTGAGAAGGAAATCCAGGTATCAGATTCCTACCAAGATAACTAGAAATTCCAACCACTAAGAATCCTAGTGAACCTAAAAAAAGAATAAAGGCCCAGAAAAAATTACTTGCTTTTCGAGACCCTGTTATAAGTTCTATCCATATATGTTCTGATCGCCAGTTCATACTATACTAGATCCGATTGCATTCGATTGGAATTCAGAAAAAAAAAATTGACTTTACTTTTCTTGATGCCAAAGTAACTTTCATCAACTAAAACTATTCTGATATGAACCCTTAGGAGTAATTGGTTAGATACATTGACTTTCTATTATAAAAATATTTGCCGATCGCCCGTATATACATGGATTTATACGGATATCATGTATCCACATGCATAAGAGTTCTTTCATTTGTATTCGAAAAAAGCCACATATCCTACCGCATTACACTAAACAAATATCTGTACCAAAAAAAATATCTGGTTGGCCCCATCAGGTCTAGACAATCTTATTTTTTTGTACATGAAGAAATAAAGAAGCCATTGCAATCGCCGGAAATACTAGGCCCACTAAAGGGACAAAAAAAGAAGGTAAGTAAAGATCTGTCATAGAACGGGTACCTCAATTTAATATTTGTATCTATTATAAATATAAAGATATCATAAGTATATCTATATATATTATATTATAATTATTATATATTAAGATAAATTATTATATATTAAGATAAATAATATTAAGTACTTAATAAGTGCAAGGAATGAGAACTAAATGAAAATTTAGTGTACCTATTCATCTTTCTACACGAATATGTATGAAAACCCATTTTAAGTTTAAAAAATTTTATGAATTCTCCCGTCCTTAATACTCCTTCTATCTTACTAATAAAATAAAGAGTTTTTTTTTTTTTTTAAGATAAAGAGTTTATTATAAGTTCGCGACTCTAACTAAACTAATTCAACCCAACAAAAAGGGATTAGATTTCTAATAAAAAATGGAAGTTCTTGGTAGGCAAGGCATAGAAATCACTTCTATTTTTTCTAGATTTTAATATTTTCATTTTATTTCTATATTATATATATCTATTTTTCAAAGGAAAAAAACCGTGTAACTGAAATAACTCACTCAGAACGCCTTTTAAAAGATTACGCGGTATGATTGGGTCGAATAAGCCCTTATGGAATAAATACTCAGCTGCTTGTGAACCGTCGGGTACTGTTTTATTCAATGTTTGTTCAATTACTCTTTTACCTGCGAAAGCAATGTACGCGTTAGGTTCAGCAATAATGACATCTCCCAACATACCAAAACTGGCCGTTACTCCACCAGTTGTAGGGGATGTAAGGATTGATACATAGAATAACTTTTTATTTGATTGATAATTATATGAAGCAGAAGATATTTTAGCCATTTGCATCAAGCTCAAACTTCCTTCTTGCATACGTGCTCCTCCGGAAGCACACACAATAATAACAGGTAGAGATCGATTAGTAGCATATTCAATCAAACGAGTGATTTTCTCGCCTACTACAGATCCCATACTACCCCCCAAAAACTGAAAATCCATAACCCCAATTGCTATGGGAATACCATTTAATTGACCTATGCCTGTTTGAACAGCTTCAGTTAAACCTGTTCTTTGTTGATAAGAATCAATACGATCTTTATAAGGTTCCTCCTCTGAATGAAATTCAATGGGGTCCATGGAGACCATATCTTCGTCCATAGGATCCCAAGTGCCCGGGTCAATTAAAAGTTCGATTCTATCTGAACTGCTCATTTTCAAATGATATCCACACTGCTCACAAATATTCATTTTTGATCTAAAAAATTTTTTATAATTTAATCCATAACAATTTTCGCACTGAACCCATAAATTTTTGTATTTTTTATTTATATCAAAATCATTAGATCTTCCTCTTATATTGAAATCGCGGCTGTTACCATCAGTTCGTATACTAGAATTTCTATTTTCACTATTGCTTACGCCTTCACTACAAATGAAACTAGAAATGTAACTGTTACTGTAATTTTCGGTATCACCTAAAATGTAACTATGAATACTGATTTCAAAACGAAGATAACTATCAATACAACTATTAATGTGATTACTCCAACCAGATTTAGTATCATACATGTAATGATAATAGTCGTGATTGTTACTCTTAGACCTACTATTCAAATAACTGGAAAAAAAAGTTTCGAATTCGCTCAGAGAAAAACTATTATTGTAAATCTCAAAAATATGATTTTCAATGTCAAAATATACAGAATAACTATCACCATAGCTGTCCCTAACCAAAAAAGTGTTATCAGAGATCAAACTCCAAATATTCCTTATATCAATATCATTGAAACTATACCTATTACTATCACTCCACCTAGAAATGTTTTTTTCCGTATCTTTTTCTTCACTTCCACCGGGATGCCAAGCACCAGGAATAATACCCATTTGAAGAAACGGCATTGATTTAGTTAGCTCACACTTATGTTTTAACTTCCTCCTAAACAACATCGAATTTAACCACCATTTTTTCATAGAGTTTTCCTGCTCCTCCTTCTATTTTATGAAAATAGAATAGATGAATAGTCATTCGATGAATAATCATTTTACTATTTTATTTCCTATTAGAATTAAGCATATAATCTAATCATTAGAATTGTTAACTAACAACGAGTGAGTATTGAAATAAATAATTCTCTTTTGGGGAAATCCGAGGTATCACTTATATAAATATATATTTTGATAGAATCTTTTGGTCAATTTAAAATATAAAGAGAAAATTTTCTCTCATGTCATGTACAAAAAAAATTATCATCGAAAAGATAAATAGCTGTTTCTTCCTATACTATGAAATAATAAATACTATGAACTAATAAATAAAAGAAATGAAATAATAAATAAATGAAGAATTTATTCTCGTAGAATCTAGTATCGTATAATCAAATAAGAAATTTCTATTGCAACATGAAATGAAACAGACAATATAAAAGGTGTGAGTAGGAGGAGCTCCCCTTGGCTTGATCTACGGCCCGAAAGTGCGGGATAAAAAACGATCTACACCAACCTCAAGGTCCATAATTAAGGATCCAACAATAAAGAAAAGAACTCTTGCATTTTTGATTCTTCAATTTCATAGTTAATCTTGTATTTAGATTTTGTTTATATAGGTAAGATCTGTACATATGAAAGATCTATACAAATAGATAGTATAGGATACTTATTCTTTATTCGGCCCAATCCTTTTCCTAAAAAAAAAGGATTGAGCCGAGTTTAATTGCAATCAATTAGGAGAACAAACAGCAATTGCTGAATTATGTGCGCTTAGTTCTTATATTTTCTGTTTATCTATTTCTGTTTATCTATCTTATCTACTGGTTCGAACTCGAATTTGATCTCTTTCCATACTTCACAAGCAGCCGCAAGTTCGGGACTCCATTTGCAAGCTTCGCGGATAATCTCATTACCTTCACGAGCAAGATCACGTCCTTCATTACGAGCTTGTACACACGCTTCTAAAGCTACTCGATTAGCTACCGCACCAGGTGCATTTCCCCAAGGGTGCCCTAAAGTTCCTCCACCGAACTGTAGGACGGAATCATCTCCAAAGATTTCAGTTAGGGCAGGCATATGCCAAACATGAATACCCCCGGAAGCCACGGGAATAACACCTGGCATAGAAACCCAATCTTGAGTGAAAAAAATACCGCGACTTCGGTCTT